GATAAGATAGTGGTAGAAAGAGTACCATGCTGTGCTGGATTTCAAGCGGCTTCGCTTTAACCATGCTATTGGCCTACACTCTTGGTTCAGAGAGAATCAAAATTGATTTACCAAAAACTCACGAAATGCTATGGTTCTTCCATATGATTTCTTAATTTATTCAGAAGTAATTCGTGGAATTATGCGCCCTTTTCTTATAAAAAAGCGCAGCTGGGCATATCCAGCACCTTTTTTGAAATAAACAACTCGCACACACTCCCTTTCCAAAAAAGATCAATACACCAAGCACTACACTTAGATTTATTGGATTTGTTGCTAAAATATCGGTATTAAACCCGAAACTCCCGGCGGATGACCAGTGACCCAAATAAACGACAGAATCGGTTACATTTTTCATAAGATCTCCCTAAGAATGAGAATAAAAAAGTTCTTTTTATATGACTTCGCCCCCCTTTGTCTTTCTTTTATTTCTTAATTATAACCAGCGTCAAAAATCTATTCTAGGTTTTACTTTTCTAATTCCAATTTCCACAATGACCACGAATTAGAAGGGCCGATGTGACTTTGAAATAGCTTGTTAAAACATTTAATCTAGTGGACTAAGAAGGGGCAGGAAAAAGCAAATTGCTATGCAACCCCCCTCAAATCAGTTCGTTGGTTTTTATTATTTTTATTGTGTTAACGAAGAAGTCATTCTAGAAATGAAATCCTGTCTTATATGGAAAGGCTAGGGGAATAAAAAAATAAGTATTTTTCTATTTCTAGGATTAGATTAAACAAAGGGATTTGCAAATAAAAGGGCTAATGCTACAACAAGTCCATAAATTGTTAAAGCTTCCATGAAAGCCAGACTAAGCAATAAAGTACCTCTTATTTTTCCCTCTGCTTCAGGTTGTCTCGCAATACCTTCTACAGCTTGGCCCGCAGCAGTACCCTGACCAACTCCAGGTCCAATAGAAGCAAGTCCGACGGCTAATCCAGCAGCAATAACAGAAGCAGCAGAAATCAGTGGATTCATTATAAGTTCCTCACACCAAAATAAAGAAATAGTTAATGATACAAGCAACCAATGAATTAGAACTTAATGAGTATTACTCCATGACATGGTTAAAATGGATCCAGGCGAAATAAGAACTCCATCAACTGTACTTCATCCGATGCTTTGTCTCGAGCTTCCTTTTTATTCTTGGTTCTTTATGCTTAATTCGGTTTCTTCTGAAATTCACAGTCGCAGGCGAGATGGAAGGATTTCGATTTGAATCCCCCTCCAAATTCATAGCAATAAATCCAAATTCTATCTATCTTTAGGCCATATAGACCTAATCCATTATCACATATACAAGCCCGTCTTGGGTAGTGTAACCCCACTCTTTCTATCATTCCTATGTGAGAGTCAATTTTTTTGTAAACACTTTTAGTGCTTTTCTTCCCAATCAAGCATTATTCCATCAAAATAGACGATCGAATCATTGCATAGCAATCTTAGTATTTGATTTATTTAAGTTCATGTAATTCCTTTTTCTAACAAAAGGGTGTCCTAATATTTGTATTACTTGAAGTTAAAAAGCTTATTTCGAAATCCAAAATTAATGATGCCCCTCCATAGATTCTCCGATATAAGCCGCAGCTAAAGTTGCAAAAATCAGAGCTTGAATACCGCTTGTAAATAATCCCAGAAACATGACGGGTATAGGAACCACTGAAGGTACTAAAGAAACAAGAACAACAACTACTAATTCATCAGCTAATATATTACCGAAAAGTCGAAAACTAAGTGATAAAGGTTTTGTGAAATCTTCTAAAATATTAATGGGTAAAAGAATTGGGGTTGGTTGAATGTATTTACCAAAATAACCCAGTCCCTTTTTGCTAAGACCCGCATAAAAATATGCTATTGACGTGAGTAAAGCTAAAGCAACAGTAGTATTTATATCATTGGTAGGCGCAGCTAACTCCCCTTGCGGTAGCTGTATAAGTTTCCAAGGTAAAAGAGCCCCGGACCAATTTGAAACAAAAATAAATAAAAACATAGTTCCAATAAAGGGAACCCAAGGGCCGTATTCTTCGCCAATCTGGGTTTTGCTCAAGTCTCGAATGAATTCAAGAATGTATTCGAAAAAATTCTGACTGCTAGTCGGAATAGTTTGTGGATTCCGAATAGCGATAGCAGTTGAACCTAATAAGATAGCAATTACAATCCAAGAAGTGATAAGTACCTGGGCATGCACTTGGAAACCCCCAATTTGCCAATACAAATGTTGGCCAACTTCCACACTGGATATAGCATAGAATGTGTTGATGGAACATGATAGAATATTCATATTGCCCTCTGACATAAATAGAACTTGAAAAGGAATTATTTTGATTCAATCATCACTTTTTAAAATTTTGTATACCAACAAATCATATAATCTCCCCATCGATTTTTCTTTTTTCATTCCAGACCCGTCTAAGCAATTAGAAAAATCGATGGGGGCCCATTTTTTATTCTTCATCAAGGTTTTTTTAGAGATCTCGAACGACCCTCACAAATAGCAAATACTAGTTTGTTAAGAATTAATCTTATCGAAGCTATAGCATCATCATTCGCTGGAATCGAAATATCTGCAAGATGAGGATCACAATTTGTATCGATTAAACAAATCGTTGGAATTCCCAAAGTGATACATTCTCGAAGAGCCGTATCTTCTTCTTGCTGATCAACGATGATTACAATATCGGGCAAACCCGTCATATATTTAATCCCGCCCAGATATGTTTGCAAATGTGATAATTGTCTCTTCAACATAGCGGCATCTCTTTTCGGAAGACGGTTGAGACCCCCCTCCATTCTTAAGTCCCGAAATTTCTGAAGTCGTGTTTCGGTTGTGGACCAATTCGTTAACATACCACCGAGCCATTTTTTATTAACATAATGACACCGAGCCTTTATTGCAGCTCGGGCGACTGAATCCGCTGCTTTATTTTTGGTCCCAACAATCAAGAATTGTTTTTCCTTACTTGCTGCATCAAAAACTAAATCACAAGCTTCTGATAAAAAACGAGCTGTTGTAGTAAGATTTATAATATGAATACCTTTACGCTTTGCAGATATATAAGGCGCCATTCTCGGATTCCACTTTCTAGTACCATGACCAAAATGAACTCCCGCTTCCATCATCTCTTCCAAATTGATGTTCCAATATCTTTTTGTCATTTCTCTCCACACTTCCTCTTTTTCTACCTTTTTTCTTTTGAAGAAAAAAGAGACGAGGTACCCTGAAATAAAATAAATAATTGTTCCGATGGAACCTCACTTCTACCGAAGATTGGCTATTGATACACGATCAGGCCATTAATTCTTTTCTATTTGTATTCCATTTTCTAATTTCTTACTTGTTCATTTACCAAATCAAATAACCGGACCAACTCCAGACGAGCTAAAAGGACTTATAAAGGATTAATCCGACCTCCGGAATCGGTAGTAATTCCCAGAAATGATTGTTCTGATGTATCCCGGGAATTCTTTGATGAAATGGAAGAATTAAAGAAATCTCTGTGGTGGACCAAAATATCTTTTATTTTTCCCTCAAATAAATGGTGCTTTTTGTTTGTCTGTTGCCTTGAGCGATGGACTAATTGTTTGAATCCGGTACCAACGGGTATCATACTTCCCAAAACAACGTTCTCTTTCAGGCCCTTCAACCAATCAATACGACCCCGGAGGGCAGCTTTTGCTAAGACTCGAGCTGTTTCTTGGAAACTCGCTTCGGATATGAAACTTTGAGTATTCAGAGAGGCTCTTGTTATGCCTAATAAAATAGCTCGGTAACAAATTGGTTCTTCCAAAGCACGCCCCGTACGTTCCGCGCGCAACAATCCAACGAGTTCTCCGGGTAAAAAAACATTAGACATTCCGTCTTCTGAAACTAATACTTTTGATGTTATTTGACGTACAATAATTTCTAGATGCCTATTATGAATCTGCACACCTTGGGATCGATAAACCTTTTGGATCTTATTAACTAAAGAGATACGACTTTGCACTATAGTCAACTCGACACCAATCAAGAATCCCCAAGGAATTCCAAGAATTCTTGTTATATACTCGTTCCAACCCTCAACTCTCTTTTCCAGGTTCATTGATATTGAATCAATCGAGCGTACTTCTAACACTTGTTCTACTTTTGGAAGACCCTGCGTTATATCACCAGATCTTGATTTTTCATATATAAACGTAACAAAAGTATCTCCCGTAGAAAGGATTTCTCCATAATGGCCATGAACAGTTGCTCCAGGCGTGGCCAAATAGGGCTTAGCTGATCTAATTATTATAGAATCAACTTGAACAATTAAAACTTGACCCAACTTTAGGTGGGGTCTGTTTTTCGCTATACATTCATTTTCACAAATAAACTGACCCAGACTCATTATTGTGGGTTTCTCTTCACAAAAAGTATAGCGGCTAAAATACCAATTTAAATGAAATGGATTCAAACTTATTTTACTGCATAGATCGGGATTCGAAATTCTTCCATTTTCATCCATTAAATAATAGTTAATGAAATTCAGAGTATGTTTAACATTCTCAAGTTGAAAATATTTCATTCCCATGATTTGATTATGGGTTAGTAAATGGTAAAAATTCGTAATTTGAAGTACTGTTCCTAAGGGGCCCAATGATTTCAATTTTCTAAAGGAAACTAGCGGGGGGTCGGCTTCTTTTATTCCATTCTTATATTTTACACTATTGAATGACTCCAGTCGAGAACAGTTGGATGATGACAAAATTATCAAAGATTGATACTCTTTTTTTCTATTCAAAAGGGTACGAATGGTGACTTGATTTTGGATAAGCGGTTGTTGACTCCATGCCGTGGAATAAAACGGATTGCTATAGGTGCAACCGGATCCAGTATTATAGACCAAGCCTGAACCTGATGAATCATTCCTTTTCCCCGTATATGCAAGGGGGAAGTTGACTAAGTCGATTCTTATAAAATCTCGAATGAGATCATTTG